AATTGCGTCCAATAGGATTTGAACCTATACCAAAGGTTTAGAAGACCTCTGTCCTATCCATTAGACAATGGACGCTTTTCATTCCAATTTTAATATTTCTTGTTCGGAAAAATAGTTGCAAAGAATTCCGGGAATTGCCTATTCAAGTCAACGATGCATTACATTAATTATATTCATTCAATTTTTAATTAAAAAAAAATTAAAATCTTAAAATATTATTTTTATAATATTTTAAAATATTTAATAAAAATAATATAAAGATAAAGTAAAAGCGGGTAGCGGGAATCGAACCCGCATCGTTAGCTTGGAAGGCTAGGGGTTATAGTCGACGTTGATTCATCATTTTTAACGTCTCTAATTCAAAACTGAACGTGAAACTTTGGTTTCATTCGGCTCCTTTATGGAAGATGGATAAATTCCCAGATTAAGACATGAACGAAATAAAAAAAAATTCCACCCATAACATCTATGTCAGCTTTTCTGTCTGAATTTATTCAGAACAACCCGCTTTATAGACGATCCCTAATAGAAAAGAGGGGGATTATAACAATCTTTCTAGTTACTTCGTTCTCTATTTCTATTTGAGAGAATCCTTAAGGAAAAGAATTTTGTTTCCACCGAGCTAAAACAATTTGTCGATGTCTCTAGTAAACCAAAGTCATTGTTTAATAGCTATTTTGCTTCAATTTCCCTAATACAAATCCAAAATTAAAGATTTAGTTACGATTAGAAATACATTTTCTATCTTTATCCATGGATCCTTTACTTATACTTATTCATTTAGAAGTATTGATCCAATTAAAAAAAAATTATGTTTCGTAATCTCATAATCCAATTTTTCAATTTTTCATTGATTCTTGGATACAAATCACGAGAATGTATATTATTCCTCGAATTTTTCATTGAGAGGTAAAGGATTAAATCCTTTTAAGAAATAAAGTTTTTGATCGGAATGGAATATTAATCAAACCGAAAGACCCCTTAACTATTAAGGGATTATAGAACGAATCACACTTTTACCACTAAACTATACCCGCTACAATCCGATTATTGTATATAAATGAACCTTTTGTCGAACAATAAAACAATAAAATTGGTCGTAATAAAAAGTCAAAGTTAAAAGAAAAGATAGGATCATAAAATAATCATGAAAATTAGAGCGTTTACGTGTTGTATCAGAGAACTTAATGAGATGAGGAAAGGAGAGTTTTTTAAATTTTTAAATTTAAATAACAAGTGTTTTTGCCGGAGGTTTTTGACCTAGACGTCTCGACAAAACTACTTAAGCCATAACATACATGAAAATGGATTGTGCAAGAATCCACAGTTCCTTTTTTATTATTTATTTATATTTACTTTAATTGAAATAAAAGAAATATAAAAAATTAAGATAAGAAATGAGACTCTGATTCGATATCATTTGATTCTATAATCATAGAAATCTAAATAAAAATTTTTTATTTTTCCAATCGTAATAACAAGCAAGTATTTTAGTTTTCAAATTAAATAAATCAGTTTATTTACGATTCGTTGGAACAAAGCGGGCCCGGCTAAGTACTGACCAGGCCGGGCCGTGGAACTAAAAAGCCCCTTCGGATGAAAAAAAAATTATTAAGGGTTTTTCAAGCCTTATTTTTTATAATGTAACATAGTATTATCTTTTTTCAATTGGGAGGAGAGATGGCTGAGTGGACTAAAGCGTCGGATTGCTAATCCGTTGTACGAGTTTTTCGTACCGAGGGTTCGAATCCCTCTCTTTCCGTTTTTGTTGATGACTCGGTATTTTCTTTCGAATTTTTCGTGAGCTCTTTTTATTTTTTAATAGTTAAAGATGTGTAATAAATAAAATACTACTAAGAACATTTTAAAATCAAGCAAGGAAAACAAAAACCTTTTTTTTATTCTTCACGTCCAGGATTACGTCCTGGATCATTAGACAGGAATCCGAAGATAAAGAGAGAAACAAAGAATATCACTACCGTGTAAACAAATAGTTTTAGAGTAAGCATTACATAATCTCCAAGATTTTTTTTAGTAAAAAAGAGAATAGATTCTCCGGTTTTATACCGCATACCCTAGTTTTTTATTTTTACACCAAGAAATGAAGTGGGGTGATCCAGATTTGTCGCGGTTGTACAAGAATTTCAATATTTGAATTGAGGGTGTAAGACTTATCTGATCTTATCAATTCTTAGAGTTTTTTTTTCAATAAATCATGAATTTGTCTAGACAAAAGATATCATCGAAAACTTACAGCAGCTTGCCAAACAAAGGCTAACAGAAAAAAAAACAGGGGTATTACTGGCATAACATCTACGATTGGATTTAAAAAAGCGTAGGCCTCGGGCAATTTGGCGACGAAAAAACTACTTGAATAAAGAGCAGAATTAAGACAGATCAAACTAAATATATTAAGCATAACAAACATTTTGTTCTTGAGGATAATTGTATTTTATTTATTTTGATTGAGTTATTAATAAATTGAGTTTTTTTATTATTTAATTATTATAAATATGTTATTATTCATAGAAGAGAAAAATGAATAAAAAGAAAATAAGATAGACCAAAAAACTTTCTTTGATTTGAACTCACCCAATCAACAATCCTTCAATTCTCAAATCAAAAGAGAATAGAATAAATCATACTTTCATACAATATCTTAATTGAATTATATGTAATGATCAATAATTCAGTTTAATTATATGTCTACATGTATAAAAATTGTAGTAATCTATTTTATAGATAATAGGTATTTAGACTGGAGTTGACGAACAACCAGTACCAATATTAGTGTTTATTAGTGTCGACTAGAAATGGGGCGTGGCCAAGTGGTAAGGCAACGGGTTTTGGTCCCGCTATTCGGAGGTTCGAATCCTTCCGTCCCAGAGCATACCTGACCCATGATCATATTACTAATATATAATAAAATATATATATCTATATCATAATAAAATATATAAAAATAAAGATTGTCTTTTCGAACAGTCTTCCGTTTAAGGGTATAATATTGGTAATGTGATTCTTGTTTCTTTTTTTTTTTTTATATGAAATCTGAATCATATCTTTTTCATAAATTTAATCTAGTTCAAATAACACGCATACGAAATTTAATCTATTTGTGACTTGTTATACTGATTTTACACTATGAAAAAATAACAACCTAAACCTTCAATCTTTTCTTACATAAGTCTTTTTTTATCTATCTTTTTTTTATCGTTGATGGTTTAATCCAATATATATTTTTCTCTCTCTTATGATGATAAAAAGTGAATGGTCCTTACTGTAAAACCTTATGCAAAATGCAAATAATGATATCGGGTAGGAAATGAAATTATTCAATCAATTTAATCTTTTTAATGATTTTCTTGGTACTCGAAGAAGTGTGAAATTGTTGAATTTATCCTATCATGTTGTTACTTGAAGATAGAGATAAAAAATAACTTGTTTATTCGTGTTTATTTATTCGTGTTATATTAGTTATTAGTTATAATTATTTAAATAAAAAATTTATAATATAAAAAAAAATTATAAAAAACAAAATGGGGTTAAATTGATTGAATTCTTGCTGAGACTTCTTCATAAATTATCCATTCTTCATATAGAAGAAAAAAGTATATATTACTATGTACCGACCGAACCAATGATTATTCATGATTCCATAATTGAATCAATTACATACTGGTTCCAAACTGAAGGAATGTTATGGTAAAACTTCGTTTAAAACGATGTGGTAGAAAGCAACGTGCGACTTGAAGGACATGATCCGCTGTGGATTCTTACATCCACCATTTTTATATTATATAGGAATGAAAGTGCTCTTGGCTCGACATCGTTTGTTCTGTTCTACTGGAACCCTCGTTTTTGGAGTGTTGTGATGTAAATAGTACACGATGGAGCTCGAGTAGAAAGTATTGATTAATTTCTCAAGGGCAAGAATCTAAGGTTAGTATCGATCAATAAATTGGAACAACTTCGTAAGTATATTTTCGATATATAAATCTAAAGGATCCAATTCGATTTAATTTCAAATTAATGTTAGAATTGGTAAAACTCTTTCGATCAAATCAAAAGTAAAGTGTATTACGTAGGAATCAACCATTCATATGATTCTTTGATAGAAAGAAATCACAAAAAACGGTATGTTGCTGCCATTTTGAAACGATTTAAAGATCACCGAAGTAATGTCTAAACCCAATGATTCAAGGCAAAGATAAAGATCCTGGAACAAGGAAATACCATTTTTCAATTGTCTCAACAACTAGATCAGAATGAAGAATCAAAATAGATTCTTAAAGTAGACAGACAAAAGGGGTTAGAGACCACTCAATAAATGAAATAACTAAAAGGTTTCTTTTGAGTTATTTGAGAGTTATTCAACTTGAGTTATGAGGGTGCAAATACAAATAATTTTTTTTTTTCGGTTGGGGAAGAATAAGAATAAGAAAAAAAGTACTTAAATCTAATATTTATTTTATGGATATGTTTGATGTTATAATTCTATACATAGACGTAATTTCTAATTTTCTTGAGCCGTACGAGGAGAAAACTTCTTATACGTTTCTAGGGGGGGGTATTGTTCATCTATCCCAATGAGCCATTTATCGAATCGTTGCAATTGATGTTCGATCCCGACGAGAGGGAAGAGATCTTCGTAAAGTGGGTTTTTATGATCCGATAAAGAATCAAATCTATTTAAATGTTCCTGCTATTCTATATTTCCTTGAAAAAGGTGCTCAACCTACAGGAACTGTTCATGATATTTCAAAAAAGGCGGGGGTTTTTACGGAGCTTCGCCTTAATCAACAAACAAAATTCAATTAATGAAATATAAAAAAAGAAGATGTGGATGATTTGTATATAGCTTTGGATAACCTTTTTGTTTCGTTGCTATTTCTTCTTTTGTTCTATTCATATCATACTTAATTTATTATTGTTACTATAGAATGTTGTCTTTTATAACGACAAAAATCTATTTTTTTTATATAAATAGATAGAAAAAGATCAAGTGAATAAATGAAGTAATCGGGTCTATAAATATAAAATTTTGAGATTACTGTCAATGAGGTGGTTTTAGGTGGAACTCTATGAACAAATAAAAAAACACAAAGGATTAAACTTGTTTATTTTACTTATCAAATAAACCTCATTTTTTCTACTTTTCCCTTTATCTTCCTTAATTTATTCTTCCACCAATATTGTATATAAATATTGTATATATATGTAGTGCCAATCCAACACAAGTACTTAGTTTTTTATTAAAATTGATTGAAATTTTAATTGTTAGTTAGATTTATAATTTGTTTTATCTTTTGTATTTTTTTCTCAACATTCATATTGACAACAGTGTATCAAATAAATATAATCCGATCGTGGATAATAAGGATCTATTTATATCTCTGTCCCATAGATTTTATTTCATTCAAATAATGGGTTCTTGGATTTTCTGTGATACAAGAAGTCTTTTTTTGATTATTTTGATTAAGATTAAAATTAATAAAAATCTATATGTACTAATTCATTTTCATTAATGGATAACATAAGAGACAAGGGGCGGTCTATAAATATTTTAAATCCCTATTTTTATCTGAGAATTTTTTGTATTTTCATCGGATCCGTTCATTTTTATTATGTTCAGAATATAGAAATTTTAAAATTTATTTTAATGTTTTGATTGCGTTGTGCAATTCAATCTTTTTATTTATTGGGATTCCGATTGTATCTACACATTCTAATTATTGGGGTTGCTAACTCAACGGTAGAGTACTCGGCTTTTAAGTGCGGCTAGCATCTTTTACACACTTGTATGAAGCAACGGATTCGTCCACATCATTGGTAGAGTTTGTAAGACCACGACTGATCCTGAAAGGAATGAATGGAAAAAGCAGCATGTCGTATCAATGGATAATTCTGAGAATATTTCATTCTTGACGAATACGTACAAAACGTTATTTTAATTGTTTGAATTCTTGGCGTGTAACAAAATTTATAAAAAAAAAAAAAAATAAATTTGGTCGAGTGAATAAATGGGTAGAGCCCTAATTACGGTTCCAATTATAGGGAAATAAAAAGTAACGAGCTTCTGTTCTTAATTTTTGAATGATTACCCGATCTAATTAGACGTTAAAAATATATTAGTACTTAATGCGGGAAAGACTTTTCCCATGAGTGGATTATAAATTTCTTATGAGTCCTAATTATTAGCTATTACCCATTATAGGGTAGAGATAAATGTGTAGAAGAAGGCAGTATATTGATAAAGATTTTTTTTTTCAAAATCAAAAGAGCGATTGGATTGAAAAAATAAAGGACTTCTAACCATCTTATTACCCTAGAATTAACATAAATCAATTAGATGTAAAAAGGGAGGCTAGAGAGTCCGCTGATGATTCTTTACTTGTTTCCGAGGTATCCATTCTTTTCTTACTATAATACCTTGTTTTGACTGTATCGTACTATGTATCATTTGATAACCCAATAAATCGCCTATTTCTTTTCTGGTTCAAATATAATTTTAAATGGAAGAATTTCAAGGATATTTAGAACTAGATAGATATCAGCAACATGACTTCCTACACCCACTTATCTTTCGGGAGTATATTTATGCACTTGCTCATGATCATGGTTTAAATAGATCTATTTTGTTAGGTTATGATAATAAATCTAGTTTACTAATTATAAAACGTTTAATTAGTCGAATGTATAAACAGAATCATTTTATTATTTCCGCTAATGATTCTAACCAAAAAAAAAATTTGGGGTACAACAAAAATCTGTATTCTCAAATAATATCGGAGGGATTCGCCGTCATTGTGGAAATTCCGTTTTCCCTACGATTAGTATCTTCGGCGACAGAAATCATAAAATCTTATAATTTACGATCAATTCATTCAATATTTCCTTTTTTAGAGGACAAATTCCCACAATTAAATTACGTATCAGATGTACTAATACCCTACCCCATTCATCTGGAAATCTTGGTTCAAACCCTTCGCTATTGGGTGAAAGACGCCTCTTCTTTGCATTTATTACGACTCTTTCTTCACGAGTATTATAATTGGAATAGTCTTATTACTTCAAATAATTTTTTTTTTTTTTCAAAAAGTAATCCACGATTATTCTTGCTCCTATATAATTCTCATGTATGTGAATACGAATTCATCTTACTTTTTCTTCGTAATCAATCTTCTCATTTACAATTAATCTCTTCTGGGATCTTTTTTGAGCAAATACATTTCTATGAAAAAATTAAATATCCTGTAGAAGAAGTCTTTGCTAATGATTTTCCGGCCGCCATCTTATGGTTCTTCAAGGATCCTTTTATGCATTATGTTAGATATCAAGGAAAATCAATTCTGGCTTCGAAGGATACCCCTCTTTTGATGAATAAGTGGAAATATTATCTTGTCAATTTATGGCAATGTCATTCTTATGTGTGGTCTCAACCGGGAAGGATTTATATAAATAAATTATCCAAGCATTCCCTTGATTTTTTGGGTTATT